TCGGCGATTCAAATTATATCTCGTGATTGGACAAATTATTCATTAACAGAAAAAAAACTGCAAGATCTGACTGATAGAACAAACACAATCCTAAATCAAATAGAAAAAATTACAAAAGCCAAGAAAAAGGTATTTATAACTCCAGATATAAATTTGAGTTCTAACAAAATAAGTTATGATGATAAAAGATTAGAATCACAAAAAAATATTTGGCAGATATTAAAAAGAATAAATGTTAGATTAATCCGTAAATCACATTATTTTATAAAATTTTTCATTGAAAGGATATACGTAAATATGTTTATATCTATGATTAATATTCCTATCATCAATACACAACTTTTTCTTGAATCAACAAAAAAAATTATTAATAAATACATTAATAATAATGAAGCAAATCAAGAAAGAATTGATAAAACAAATCAAAGTCAATTTATTTCAACTATAAAAAAGTCACTTTATAATACTAATATTAGTAACAAGAATTCAAATACTTTTTGTGACTTATCTTACTTTTCACAAGCATATGTATTTTATAAAATATCACAAAGTCAACTTATTAACTTATATAAGTTAAAATCTGTATTTCAATATAACGGAACATCTTTTTTTCTTAAGAAGGAAATAAAGGATTTTTTTTTTGTAACACAAGAACTATTTCATTCCGAAGTTCAATATAAAAATCTTTTAAATTCTGGAATGAATCAATGGACAAATTGGTTAAGGCGTCATTATCAATATGATGTATCTCAGATTAAATGGTCTAGGTTAGTACCACAAAAGTGGCGAAATATATTGAATCAACACCGTATAGCTCAAAATAAAGATTTATATAATTTATATGAAAAAGATCAATTAATTCATTACGAAAAAAAAATGGAAAGAGATTCATTATTGAATCAAAGGGATAATTTTCAAAAACAATATAGATATGATCTTTTAGCATATAAATATATTAATTATGACGATAAGAAGGACTCATCTATTTATGGATCACCATTACAAGTAAAAAATAACAAAAATATTTTTTATAATTACAACACACATAAAGACAAATCATTTAATATGCTGGAAGGTATTCCTATCAATAATTATTTAGTAGAAGATGATATTATAGATATGGAGAAAAATCCGGATAGAAAATATTTTGATTGGAGAATTCTCAACTTTTGTCTTAAAAAGAAGGTCGATATTGAAACCTGGATCGATATTGATACTGATACTGCCACTAAGAGTAATAAATATAGTAAGAGCAGGGTTAATAAGTATCAAATAATTAATAAAATCAATAAGAAAGGGCTTTTTTATGTCACGATTCAGCAAGATCAAGAAATCAACCTATCCAATGAAAAAAGGGTTTTTGATTGGATGGGAATGAATGAAGAAATACTAAGTCGTCCCATATCAAATCTGGAACTTTGGTTCTTCCCAGAATTTTTGATACTTTATAATACGTATAAAATTAAACCGTGGGTTATACCAATTAAATTACTGCTTTTTAATTCTAATATAAATGAAAATGCGAGTGAAAACAAAAGAATCGCTGTAAATAAAAAAGGAGATCCTTTTATATCATCGAATGAAAAAAAATCTCTTGAATTAGAAAACCGAAATCGAGGGGAAAAAGAATCCACGGGCCGAGTGGATCTTAACTCAGCTCTTTCAAACCAAGAAAAAGATGTTGAAGAGGATTATACAGGATCGGATATGAAAAAATATAGAAATAAAAAGCAATACAAGATCAATACAAAAGCGGAGTTTGATTTCTTTCTAAAAAGGTATTTGCATTTTCAATTGAGGTGGGATGATTCTTTAAATAAAAAAATAATTAATAACATCAAAGTATATTGTCTTCTGCTTAGACTGATAAATCCAAGAGAAATTACTATATCCTCTATTCAAAGGGGCGAAATGAGTCTGGATATTCTGATGATTCAGAAAGATTTAACTCTTACAGAATTGATTAAAAGGGGAATTTTGATTATTGAACCAATTCGTATATCTATAAAAAATGATGGAAAATTTATTATGTATCAAACTATCGGTATTTCATTAGTTCATAAAAGTAAACACCCAATTAATCAAAGATACCGAGAAAAAAAACCTGTTGATAAGAATTATGATGAAGTCATTAGAAAATATCAAAAGATGACTGGAAATAGAGATAAAAATCAATATGATTTGTTTGTTCCTGAAAATATTTTATCACCTCGACGTCGTAGAGAATTGAGAATTCTAATTTGTTTCAATTCTAAGAATAGACATAGAAATGCAGCAATTTGTAATGGGAATAAGGTAAACATTCAAGTTTTGGATAAAAAAAGAAAAAAATATAAAAAACGACTTATTAAATTGAAGTTATTTCTTTGGCCCAATTATCGAGTAGAAGATTTAGCTTGTATGAATCGTTATTGGTTTAATACCAATAATGGCAGTCGTTTCAGTATGGTAAGAATACATATGTATCCGCGATTGAAAATTCATTAATAGTAAATTTTTACTATATTTCCCATACCATATCCGGTCTATGAGGACAAAGAGAGGCACATATGCATTGTCTTACATTTCATTCTGATCCATGATACTAATTTAATGACATCTCAATTATATCTAAAAATGAATCGACAAAATATTCTTATTTTAGGTCTAATCTTTTGTGAGTGCAGAAAAACAACCATGCTTTTGTATACCTTTTCAAATCGAATTAAAAAATTTAAATCAAATTGATTAAATTTTATTAATAAAAAAATTACGATTGTTGTATATACAAAATAAAAATGAGGGGCATTATTATTACTGATCAATAAAGATATCTATCAATAAAAATATCTTAAAATAATAAAGAGGGGGTAGAGAAGATTTCATTTTATGGTAAAAAATTCATTCATCTCAGTTATTTCACAAGAAGAAAAAGAGGAAAACAGAGGGTCTGTTGAATTTCAAATAGTTCGTTTCACAAATAGGATACGAAGACTTACTTCACATTTACAATTACACAAAAAAGACTATTTATCTCAGAGAGGTTTACGTAAAATTCTGGGAAAACGTCAGCGACTGCTGTCTTATTTGTCAAAGAAAAATATAATATGTTATAAAGAATTAATTAATCAGTTGGATATTCGCGAATCAAAAACTCGTTAATTTTAACAGGTATTTTGAATTATTTGATTTATGAAATCTTGAATTTTAATGAACTTTTTTTCGTTTTCAGCAATCCATAAAATAATGAATCGAGGAAAAACCTATGAATATACCAGCTACAAGAAAAGACCTCATGATAGTCAATATGGGCCCACACCACCCATCAATGCATGGTGTTCTTCGACTCATCATTACTCTAGATGGTGAAGATGTTATTGACTGTGAACCAATATTGGGTTATTTACACCGAGGGATGGAAAAAATTGCAGAAAACCGAACAATTATACAATATTTGCCTTATGTAACACGTTGGGATTATTTAGCTACTATGTTCACAGAAGCAATAACTGTAAACGGACCGGAACGGTTGGGAAATATTCAAGTACCTAAAAGAGCCAGCTATATCAGAATAATTATGTTGGAATTGAGTCGTATAGCTTCTCATCTATTATGGCTCGGTCCTTTTATGGCGGATATTGGTGCACAAACTCCCTTTTTCTATATTTTTAGAGAAAGAGAATTAGTATATGATCTATTCGAAGCTGCCACTGGTATGAGAATGATGCATAATTATTTTCGTATCGGAGGAGTAGCGGCCGATCTACCTCATGGCTGGATAGATAAATGTTTGGATTTCTGCGATTATTTTTTAACAAGAGTTGCTGAATATCAAAAACTTATTACACGAAATCCTATTTTTTTAGAACGCGTCGAGGGTGTAGGCATTATTGGTAGAGAGGAGGTAATAAATTGGGGTTTATCGGGACCAATGCTGCGAGCTTCCGGAATCCAGTGGGATCTTCGTAAAGTTGATCATTATGAGTGTTACGACGAATTTGATTGGGAAGTACAGTGGCAAAAAGAAGGAGATTCGTTGGCTCGTTATCTAGTCCGAATTGGTGAAATGATAGAATCCATAAAAATTATTCAACAGGCCCTGGAAGGAATTCCAGGGGGACCCTATGAGAATTTAGAAATACGATACTTTGATACAGAAAGGAATCCGGAATGGAATGATTTTGAATATCGATTTATTAGTAAAAAACCTTCTCCTACATTTGAATTGCCAAAACAAGAACTTTATGTGAGAGTCGAAGCCCCAAAGGGAGAATTGGGAATTTTTCTGATAGGGGATCAGAGTGGTTTTCCTTGGAGATGGAAAATTCGCCCTCCGGGTTTTATCAATTTGCAAATTCTTCCTCAGTTAGTTAAAAGAATGAAATTGGCTGATATTATGACGATACTAGGTAGTATAGATATCATTATGGGAGAAGTTGATCGTTGAAATGATAATTCATACACCAGAAGTACAAGATATTGATTCTTTTTCTAGATTAGAATTTTTAAAAGAGGTTTATGGAATTATATGGGTGCTTATTCCTATTTTGATTCTTGTATTGGGAATCACAATAGGCGTACTGGTAATTGTATGGTTAGAAAGAGAAATATCCGCAGGGATACAACAACGCATTGGCCCTGAATACGCTGGCCCTTTGGGAGTTCTTCAAGCTCTAGCCGATGGGGCAAAACTACTTTTCAAAGAAAATATTATTCCATCTAGGGGTGATAATCGTTTATTCAGCATCGGGCCGTCCATAGCAGTCATATCAATTTTAGTAAGCTATTCAGTAGTTCCTTTTGGCTATCACCTTGTTTTAGCAGATCTCAATATCGGTGTTTTTTTATGGATTGCCATTTCCAGTATTGCTCCAATTGGACTTCTTATGTCAGGATACGGGTCAAATAATAAATATTCTTTTTTAGGTGGTCTACGAGCTGCTGCTCAATCGATTAGTTATGAAATACCATTAACTTTATGTGTGTTATCAATATCTCTACGTGCGATTCGTTGATACATGGACATACACTTTTCTATATTCCCTCCTTTAAAGGAAAGGGTTGGAATGAATTGAGTAGATATCTTCATTTTTTTATTCATTATTTGGATTGATGAACTAAATCAAATAGTTATATGAGTGAAAGAAAACAGCTTATCTATAAATTCGCAGTAAAAAGATTAAGTCTCATTTTCTATGTATAAGAGTTAAAGAGTTAAGCGGAAATAAAAATCAGCAGAAGAGACCGGTTCCCCCAAGATTGGTTGATTAGTCATCCTGACTTGAAGCGGGCTCAAAAGATCAACCATATTAAGTTTTCACTATCATTTGTATGTATTACCATACGGGGGGTTGAGCAAAAACGAGTGGATGGTTAGAAACACCAAAATATGTAAAGGATTAGTAACCGAGATTATGTAAATTTTCCAAAAGGACATTTTTACATAATATACAAAGAATACTAATTGGGGCTTTAAGTTGGTAGAAATGATCAAGCAGTACTCCCCACGACACGATTCCAATCCAGAGTATGCTCCTATCCACCGATTAAATAAATAACTATTGGAAACGAAATAATCCTTTACTTTCTTTTTATTTTGTAACCCTCTTTTTCTCAGAAATAGAAAGAAGAATAGGAATGAAAAAAAAGAGAAAGAAATCCAATTACACTAAAAGAATAAAAAAAATATCTTTTTTATTCTTTTTTTCTTTTATTCTTTCCCATATACATATTAATAGATATAAAATTTGTGTCATAATTGATGAATTAATATCGAATTATTTTTCGTAAGTGAAACCAACGGGTTATTGATATTTCTACAATAAGTATTTTATTGAACAGTTAAGTTATTACTGAACAAAGAAGAATTCAAATTATTAAAGAAAGGATGAGATCAATTCAGAAGTACTTTTTATTTATTATTAATTATTTAAATTATTAATTTAAATAATTATAACAGGCAGAATTAAATTGGTCTAATTTTGGACCGTTCGATAGATTTTGACCTTAATCCATCCTACAAAGATATTAAGATAAAATAATACTGATGCGGTCCTTAGATTTATTTCCGGCTTTCAAGGAGCCGTATGAGGTGAAAATCTCATGTACGGTTCTGTAATAGCGATGGTAACAGTGATGGTATCACCGACTATAATTATCTAACAGTTTAAGTACAGTTGATATAGTTGAAGCGCAATCCAAATATGGTTTTTGGGGCTGGAATTTGTGGCGTCAGCCTATAGGGTTTATCATTTTTATCATTTCGTCCCTAGCAGAATGTGAGAGATTGCCTTTTGATTTACCAGAAGCAGAAGAAGAATTAGTAGCAGGTTATCAAACCGAATACTCGGGTATAAAATTTGGTTTATTTTATGTTGCTTCCTATCTAAACCTATTAGTTTCGTCATTATTTGTCACAGTTCTTTACTTGGGAGGTTGGAATATCTCTATTCCGGACATATATATTTCTGAACTTTTTGAACTAAATAAAACATGTGGCGTTTTTGGAGCGACAATTGGTATCTTTATTACATTAGCTAAAACTTATTTGTTTTTGTTCATTCCTATCACAACAAGATGGACTTTACCGAGGCTAAGAATGGACCAGCTATTGAATCTTGGATGGAAATTTCTTTTACCTATTTCTCTAGGTAATCTATTATTAACAACTTCTTCCCAACTCTTTTCGCTGTAAAGGAACATTCTATACTCTATTCACAACTTGTTTCAAACAAGAGAAATAAACAAACCTAAAATTATTCATATATATATTAACGATATGTTCTCTATGGTAACTGGGTTCATGAATTATGGTCAACAAACAGTACGAGCTGCAAGGTACATTGGTCAAAGTTTCATGATTACTTTATCCCACGCAAATCGTTTACCCGTAACTATTCAATATCCTTATGAAAAATTAATCGCCGCGGAGCGTTTCCGCGGTCGAATCCATTTTGAATTTGATAAATGTATTGCTTGTGAAGTATGTGTTCGTGTATGTCCTATAGATCTACCCGTTGTTGATTGGAAATTGGAAACTGACATTCGTAAGAAACGGTTGCTTAATTACAGTATTGATTTCGGAGTCTGCATATTTTGTGGTAATTGCGTTGAGTATTGTCCAACAAATTGTTTATCAATGACTGAAGAATATGAACTTTCTACTTATGATCGTCATGAATTGAATTATAATCAAATTGCTTTGGGTCGTGTACCAATGTCAGTAATTGATGATTATACAATTCGAACAATTTCCAATTCGCCTCAAATAAAAAATAAGTAAATCTCTTGATTAAAGAATAATTTATAATTACTTTACTAATACTAAGATTTAGTTTTGATCTAATCTAAAGTTCTTTCGTTTTGTTTGGTCAATAACTACAAATACCAACTATGGATTGCTTGGTAAGAATCACATCTTAATTTGGATTGAAAAATATATTAATTAATATATTTTTCATTTTTCAAAAATATAAAATAGATAGTTTCGAATTAGAACTACTTTTTCAGATAAAGAATGAAGTTAGTCCAATAAGTGTACTTACATTTATTAATATCCCTTCGGATTTAATTAGGAATTGCTCAAAAATCATAAAAAATTTTTCCTGGTCGGGTCTCAATAAGGTCATGAAAAATATTTCGATTTATTTATCTCTTATTTTACATATAATGGATTTGCCCGGACCAATACACGATTTTCTTTTAGTCTTTTTGGGATCGGTTCTTATACTAGGAGGTATGGGAGTGGTATTATTTACCAACCTCATTTATTCTGCCTTTTCATTGGGACTAGTTCTTGTTTGTATATCCCTATTCTATATTCTATTAAACTCCTATTTTGTAGCTGCTGCACAACTACTTATTTACGTGGGAGCTATAAATGTTTTAATCGTATTTGCCGTGATGTTCATGAATGGTTCGGATTATTACAAAGATTTGAATCTTTGGACCGTTGGGGATGGGGTTACTTTGCCAGTTTGTACAAGTATTTTTGTTTTACTCATGATTACTATTACAGATACGTCATGGTACGGGATTATTTGGACTACAAGATCAAATCAGATTGTAGAGCAAGATTTGATAAGTAATAGTCAACAAATTGGAATTCATTTATCAACAGATTTTTTTCTTCCATTCGAATTCGTTTCAATAATTCTTTTAGCGGCTTTGATAGGTGCAATTGCCGTGGCTCGACAGTAAAAAATCTATAGAATTAGTAATAGCAATCCAAATTAAACTCTGTTCTGTTTTATTACATTTATTTCCCTTCAATTAAAGATTGGTTATGGCTAAAATAGAAATTATTTTATTAAAGCTATTCTATATATCAATAGAATATATTCCCTTGTTCCGTACTTTTTTTATTCTAGTCAATTGAATCTGTTGAATTGTTGTTCAGTTCATTTTTAAATGAATCAAAATTGCGAAGGAGTTGGTCAATGATGCTCGAACATGTACTTGTTTTGAGTGCCTACTTATTTTCTATCGGCATCTATGGATTGATCACGAGCCGAAATATGGTTAGAGCCCTTATGTGTCTTGAACTTATACTGAATGCAGTTAATATAAATTTCGTAACATTTTCTGATTTTTTTGATAGTCGCCAATTAAAAGGAAATATTTTCTCCATTTTTGTTATAGCTATTGCAGCCGCTGAAGCAGCTATTGGCCTGGCTATTGTTTCGTCAATTTATCGTAACAGAAAATCAACTCGTATCAATCAATCGAATTTGTTGAATAAATAGTCTTAATCATATAAATTCTAATATTCCTAAATTCGAATTACCATGACCATAATTATGTATAATACATATTTTCGAAAATCAAAGTATCTTGGTTCTATCGCATGAGTCGATCAAGAAGTAGATTGATTATAAAAATTCTGATAAATTATTGATTCATCTGGTGTTTAAATATATGATTCATTTCCAAGTTTACTAGATCGAAAATTTCTGATATTCAAAAATTTATAGATCCAATGTCGCATTCAGTAAAGATTTATGATACGTGTATAGGATGTACTCAATGTGTCCGAGCCTGCCCAACGGATGTATTAGAAATGATACCTTGGGACGGATGTAAAGCTAAGCAAATTGCTTCTGCTCCAAGAACAGAGGACTGTGTCGGTTGTAAGAGATGTGAATCTGCCTGTCCAACGGATTTCTTGAGTGTTCGAGTTTATTTATGGCATGAAACAACTCGAAGTATGGGTCTAGCTTATTAATACGTTCCAGAAAACCCTACTTGAATACATTTGATTTTTTTACCTTTACCGACAAAAACCCGCGCTCAAAAAATATTTATTTTGAGTACGGGTTTTTCTGGTCCAAGTTTATCTTGTTTTTACCATGAATTATTTTCCCTGGTTAACGCTAGCTGTAGTTTTGCCAATATCCGCGGGTTCCTTAATTTTCTTTCTCCCTCATAGAGGAAATAAGGTAATTAGGTGGTATACAATAGGTATATGCATAGTGGAACTCCTTATAACAACCTATGCATTCGGTTATCGTTTCAAATTGGATGATCCATTAATGCAATTGACAGAGGATTATAAATGGATCGATTTTTTTGATTTTTACTGGAGATTGGGAATAGATGGAATTTCTATAGGACCTATTTTACTGACAGGATTTATTACAACTTTAGCAACTTTAGCGGCTCGGCCGGTTACTCGGGATTCCCGACTATTCCATTTCCTGATGTTAGCAATGTATAGTGGTCAAATAGGACTTTTTTCTTCTCGAGACCTTTTACTTTTTTTCATCATGTGGGAGTTAGAATTAATTCCAGTTTATCTACTTATATCCATGTGGGGGGGAAAGAAACGTTTGTATTCAGCTACAAAATTTATTTTGTACACTGCAGGAAGTTCCGTTTTTTTATTAATGGGAGTTTTGAGTATTGGTTTATATGGTTCCAATGAACCAACATTAAATTTTGAAACATCAGCTAATCAATCGTATCCCGTAGCACTGGAAATAATATTCTATATTGGCTTTCTTATTGCTTTTGCTGTCAAATTACCGATCATACCCTTACATACATGGTTACCAGACACCCATGGAGAGGCGCATTACAGTACTTGTATGCTTTTAGCCGGAATCTTATTAAAAATGGGAGCATATGGATTGATTCGGATCAATATGGAATTATTACCCCACGCCCATTCTATATTTTCTCCCTGGTTGATAATAGTAGGCACAATTCAAATAATCTATGCAGCTTTAACATCTCCTGGTCAGCGTAATTTAAAAAAAAGAATAGCATACTCTTCTGTATCTCATATGGGTTTCATAATTATAGGAATTGGTTCTATAAGCGATACGGGACTCAATGGAGCCATTTTACAAATAATCTCTCACGGATTTATTGGCGCAGCGCTTTTTTTCTTGGCCGGAACGAGTTATGATAGAATACGTCTTGTTTATCTCGACGCAATGGGCGGAATGGCTATCGCAATTCCAAAAATATTCACGACTTTCAGTATCGTATCAATGGCTTCTCTTGCATTACCGGGCATGAGCGGTTTTGTTGCCGAATTGATAGTTTTTTTTGGAATACTTACTAGCCAAAAATATCTTTTAATGACAAAAGTATTAATTACTTTTGTAATGGCAATTGGAATGATATTAACTCCTATTTATTTATTATCTATGTTACGTCAGATGTTCTATGGATACAAGCTTTTTAATGCCCCAAACTCTTATTTTTTTGATTCTGGACCGCGAGAATTATTTGTGTCGATCTCCATCCTTTTACCTGTAATAGGTATTGGTGTTTATCCCGATTTCGTTTTCTCATTATCAATTGACAAGGTCGAGGCTATTATATCCAATTATTTTTATAGATAGTTTTTGTGAGTAAACGAAAAGATTAAACTGAAATCTCCCGATTTTAAAAATAGTTGATTGTACAATAAAAAAATAAGTATTTTTTCTTCTCGATAAGTTCAAAGATAAATAACTTAATTGGAATTATATTATAACTAGATCTATTTGGCATTTGTGAGAACCATTTGAATCAAATAATGGAAATGGAATGATTCAAATGGTTCTTGACGGTTTACATGAAGTTTTTGTATATATACACGTATGCCGTCCTATGTTTCTATTCGTCAAGTCCTTTATTCAATTCAATTAGATATTAATGTAAATGAACCATAACTATGCAACCCTATTCCTAATAGATTAACCCCAAAATAGCATATCCAAATTATAAGAAATCCCATTGAGGCCACAATTGCAGAATTTACACTTTCAAAATTTTTATTTGTTCTAATATGTAAATAAATCGCGAATACGGTCCAAGTAATAAATGCCCAAGTCTCCTTTGGATCCCAATTCCAATATGATCCCCATGCTTCATTAGCCCACACTGCTCCCGAAAGAATACCTACGGTTAAAAGGATAAACCCTAGACTAATAATACGATAACTCCACCGATCCAATTTTTGAATCAATTGATACCTGTAATAATTTTGAGACGAAATAAAAGAAGTGTTTCGTAAGACATTGTTTCTGTCGTTCACGTATTGAATCTCACCAAAGTAAAATGACTGATTTATTAAAGTATTGCTTTTACTAAAAATCCGTAGGAATTTTCGAAATGTAATCACTAGAAGAGCTAGTGATAATAATGATCCACACAAAAGAGCTGCATAGCTCAATACCATCATACTTACGTGCATCATTAACCAATGGGATTGGAGAGCGGGTACTAATATTGCGGACTGGTGGATTTCAGTTAAAAGACCAGAAGTAGCAAAACCTTGAGTAAAAATAACACTTGGCGCGGTTATTACGCTTAAATGGTTTTTTTTTTTTTTTAAATACGGAATCATATGAATAATAGAAAAACTCCACGAAAGAAAAATTAATGATTCATATAAATCGCTTAATGGTAAATGTCCAAAATACATCCAACGAGTAACTAATAATCCTGTTATACAGAAAAAAGTAGCTATCATCCCCTTTTCTGACGAATCATATAGGCCTACTATTTCATCGACTAATAAAGTTATCAAATGAATGGTAATTACAATTGACACGATCGAAAAGGATATATGAGTTAATATATGCTCTAAAGTTGAAAATATCATAAAAATTATTAAAAAAGGGTCCCTCAATTATAGGAATTGAAATCGGGAATTGAATTAATTATAGCACTTACTCCTTTAGAAGATGCCATGCCGCCACTCGGACTCGAACCGAGATGCTCTAGCACTGCTTCCTAAGAGCAGCGTGTCTACCGATTTCACCATAGCGGCTTATTCGAAATCATAATAACTTATTTTTATCCAATCGTCGAGATTGAAGGAATTTCTTCAATACAATATTTTTTTTAGGAAACCATTCAAATTGATGAATAAAACTTGTTTAAAAATTAGAGATTTTTCGTTAATTTTTTATTTTAAAATGTAAATTTGAACTAACAATGTGGTTTGTCGGAGGTTATTACTTTCTACTCTCCTCAAATGTAACAGTTGTAACTAAATAATTTTTACTTCAATCCATGGATAGAACTAAAAACAATGTTCTGTCTCGTTTGCATTTTTAATCTAACATAATAAATTTCTTTTTTTGATGAAGAAAAAAGAAAATTTTAACATAATTTCAGTGATCCGCTCAAGATATTTATGGAAATATTTGCATAGTTAGTTTTGTATTAATCGTTAGGGATTTTCGTTGTGTAGAGAATTTGTGTTAAAATTTAACAAACCAATTAAGTTAGGTATTAGTATAGGTGTATCAATCATATAAAGAAAATTTCGATAGAAATTGTATCCTACTTTAAAAATACTTTATAAATTTTAAATTATATCTTATCGATCTTACAATCGAAACATAGGATATAAAATAGATCACTAAAAATTTGTACATTCGCCATATAATGTAATGACCTAAAAATGTAAAAAGGACTTTTATAAATTTAATTGGGTTAAGGAGTCTATTATAGTAATAATAATTTTGAAAAATAATGGTTTAGAAGATTATAAAACGCATTTTAACCTTAATAAAAAAGTGTAGTTTCAAAGACCTCTTCTCTTCGTTATAAAAAAAAAAATACAACTAAAAAATAAATTTATTTTTATTAGTGAATCAAGTCGATGGGGAAAGTTATAATCCCCATCCTGAAAATAATAAAACATACTAAAACGAAAGGTGAAATCTTGTGCTTGCGTATATCCTTTTTTTTAAGTACCATTCATTTTTCGAATTCAGTAGACAAAAGAATTATTATCTATATTTGAAACGAAAGCAAAAAGATGTCTTCAAATTAAAGTAAATAAATAAAAAAAAAAAAATTAGATTATTTATTATATTGTTTGATTAATATTATTTATTTGTTACACAAAAAAAACTTTTCGAACTCCCGGTAGAAAGAGATTTCGCTAATGAAAAAGCTTTCAATGCTGCCCGATATCCCTTCCTTTTCCAAATATTTTTACGAATACGTTTTTTTGAAATAGAGGTGCGTTTTTTTGGAACTGCCATTAAAAAATTATAATAGGTTCTTCAGTTGGATGTGAAAGACATCTATTGTTTAAAATCCATTGTTCTTTACTATTCTCTATCTATTTATTCTTTAAATTATACTACCTTCATAAAATAAAAAGGGGTCTAAAAATCGCCTAAAATATTACTAAGAACAATAAGATCTACTATGCCAAATAGATTGAAGTCGATAAAATGAAAAAATACAATACAAACAAAAAAGATAAGATTGTGCATTACGTTTTCTCTATATTTTCGTTGTGTTACATTTATACATGTAATAAACTAAATCAAAAAGTTTAATAACCCAACCCCTATTCCTATCGCCTATCTCGCTTAATTTTAAAAACTTAAAGAATTTTATTTTCTATTATATTAATTTATTTAATTAGTCAAGCGTGAAGAAAGAGTACAACCATTTTATTATTCTCTAATTCGAATTAGACTAGTAGTTAATCTGTTAAAGTCTACAAAATACATAATTTTATATTTTTTAATTTATAAAATGCATTTTATTTGCCCTTTTTTTTACGTAAAAAAAAATGGTAGATATCCTAGTATTTCCGAGAAATAGCTTTTGTTGTAATAGAAGAGAATAAAATTTGTTATAAAACAAATGGCTTAATGATGCTGAATAACCTATTACAATAACTAGTTTTTATGGGTCAAGTTATGGACTTTATGTATGATTCATATCAAATAATTTTTGGTCTAATTATTTTTCCTTGCTCTATAGATATAAATAAATTATTGTAATACGTAATAATTAGAATGAAAATTTAAATTTTTTAGATTTTCATAAAATTTTACTAAAAAATTTTATATTAACAGTTCAACATTAATAAAAACAAAAATACGTATGACCAATTATAGCCTCTTGATTTTTAATATTTGAAGTAGTTTACAAAGATTCAGAATAATTAAGGCTAAAAAATTCTATTTAAGTTTTATTTTATATATCTTAATTTTTTTATTAACCGAACCCCTTTCAAAAGAAAATAACTAAGAACCGGTGAATCAGAAACAATTAATTAATTAAGATAAATTCGTTTATTTCTTTTTTTATGGAATATATATATCAATATTTATGGATTCTACCTTTCATTCCACTTCCAGTTCCTATGTTAATTGGAGCAGGACTTCTACTTTTTCCAACGGCAACAAAAAATCTTCGTCGTATGTGGGCTTTTCCTAGTGTTTTATTGTTAAGTATAGTTATGGTTTTTGCAGCCTATTTTTCTATTCAGCAAATAAATAAGAATTCTGTCTATCAATATGTATGGTCTTGGACCATCAATAATGATTTTTCTTTAGAATTTGGCTGCTTGGTTGATCCACTTACTTCTATTATGTCAATATTAATTACTACTGTTGGAATTATGGTTCTTATTTATAGTGACAATTATATGTCTCATGATCAAGGATATTTGAGATTTTTTGCTTATATGAGTTTTTCCAATACTTCAATGTTGGGATTAGTTACTAGTTCTAATTTGATACAAATTTATATTTTTTGGGAATTAGTTGG